GATATTAATAAAAGAAAAATCAAACAAGGATTCTTTTAGCGTTAGCGAGGGAATGAATAATCTTTTTTCCTTCATATTTTTATATGTTACTTTTATTTATTAGTTGTTTTGGGGGCAATGGAAGTGGAAAAAAACATTGGCCAGATGATACTTTATCAGATAATTGTACAAAGAAGAAGGTAGGTTATAGAAAAAAAAGTCAAAGTAAATAAATCCATATAAAGAAAAAAATTTTGGATTCAGTATGGATAAAAGATCTTCCTATGTTATACTATTCAATTAATTCGCGACGGCGGATTTATTTGATAGTTCAGATATTGTTATTCATGATATTGATCCGATTCGATATCATCTAGCTGGAATTCATCCCATTGAATTGACAGGCGAAATTTTTATCATCTCTATGGGATTAAATCCCGAGTTATTCCGAAGTAAAAACGATGAATTATGGAAGTAAATATTCTCGCATTTATTGCTACTGCACTCTTCATTCTAGTTCCTACTGCTTTTTTACTTATCATATACGTAAAAACGGTCAGCCAAAATGATTAATTTGAATGAAACTTTACTTCTGAGTTATTTCTAAATGATTGAAAAAATATAAAAAAGGGGATTCCAATTTCACTTCTTATTCTTCAACTTAAATCAAAAAAGCGGGTTAGAATCAGCAGTATTTTATGAGATCTGATAATATGGTAGAAAGAATATTTCTTTCTACCATATTATCTATTCAATTAGTCTTTTTGTATTGTATAAAGTGAATATAAATCAATAAAAAATATTGATTCATATTGATCTTCTCTATTTAATGTACATAGGACCAAAATTTTGCTACATTGATTTATTTGTATTGATTCCCAAAAGACTCGAAAAATCACTCTGACTTTTGTGTTTCAAATTCCTAGATTTCGTTTCAAATCGAAAATATTTGTTTAAAGAAACAAAACGAAGTTGGTAGGACATCGATTAATAAAGACACTTCAGCATAGTAATATTTTTTGAGCATTTCCAAGAAGTAATTGGTTGAGCCAGTGACAGATGATCCGAGAAGTTCTATGGTATGGGAACTTATTCCAATTTCGACAAAGAAAAGGAGTAATAAACTCCACCAATTTGAAACACTTGAACCATGATATGAAATGAGTCGATGCGATGTCTAAAAAGTATAAATAAACTTGCAAAAATAATCAAAAATAAATACGCAATATGCGACTCGATTTAGGCAAGATACTCTTATGCATAGTATCTTGTTGAAAATCTACTCGATCTATGTTATTTCCTCTAGCAAGTAAATATCCGCTTAATACCAGACCAACTTTATCTTGGATAAACTAAGAAAAAAAAGGGATTTAAATATCTGTTTTATTTCCTTTTATTGACATTAGTCAAATTCTAGTTCAAACACTTTGCCGAACGATTTATAAAATATAAAAAAAATTGAGACGGTTTGATTCCTCAACTCAACTCAATTAGTAGTACTTCTAGAGTCCACTTCTTCCCCATACTACAAGTGAAAGGGAAAATGTAAAGACTACCATTAAAGCAGCCCAAGCGAGACTTACTATATCCATGTAAATTATGTCCCCTATTTCTATCAATATGAAGTAATTCTTCCATTATTATTCACTAATAATAGTGAAATAAATGGTACAGAGTCAAAAAGGGATTCTAACCCCAGACTATTCATTCTTTTGTTAACCTCATGAAAATATAGAACTAAGATAGATCAATATCTATCACATACCTCGATTTAGTTAGATTGATTTCCCATTGAATCAATTTCGTCTCTCTGAAAAAATACATAGACAGTATATATATATTATATTTCTGTCATAGGGGGCGATGAAAATAAGTTATTTTGACTTTGCACTGTTTCGAGACTATAAAAAATCAAATTCTATTATCCAAACGAATATGGGTCGAATACCTGAGTACTTAGAGACTCTCGTGAGTTTGGATAAAACTCCCCCCTTCCACAACTAAGAATTACTACTTAGTAAGATTATCCCTCCGATTATATAATAGAGTGGAAGGGGCTATCAAGATTTCTCAATTCCCTTCCATTACTAAAACCTTTCCTTGAATCCTAGTAGATAAGGGATTTCGGTTTTTTTGTTGATCAGGCGGCACCCGGATTTGAACTGGGGAATAAAGGATTTGCAATCCTCCGCCTTACCACTCGGCCATGCCGCCAAAAGATACAAAATAGATGAAACCCTTACTCCTTTTTTGTAGTCGATTACTAAACTTCATTTTTTTATTTTATTCAACTTGCATCTTGAATACCGGTTTCCTTAATTCCTTGACTATACTAAAATAAAATACTCAAAGAAATCATTTTATAGTATCTAAAAAATAAAAATGCACAAAATCTGAACTTTTACTATCATTTCTATTGATAGTAATGAAATGTGGACTTTCAGTCACAAAAGTAAAAATTCATGATAAATTGGAACCATTAACTATTTAATTGTTACTTAACCACAATTTCATGAACGAT